GTCTGTTTTGGACTGGGAAGTGCCGAAGAAGGAGAGAGCAGGCAGCGGTGGTGAAGCCGGATGCTCGAAGCAATTTTATTTTTTTACGACAAGACAGCTCAGGAGGAGTAGAAAGTTGCCACAACCTAGGAGGGGTTTATATTATAGGAAGCCAAAAAACTTGAGCCTTTTTACAAACTTCTTAAAGGGGGAGAGCGACAGGACGGCTTCAAGGAGAACGTCGAGACGCCATCAGTTTGGAGCGCGAGGCCAGCAGAGCTTGCTGCAGAGGAGATCCGGGAACTGTTATGAATGTGGAGGAGTGGGGCATTTTTCTCGTTACTGTCCCAATGTTCAGACGGACGAATGCTGCTGGGGGAGTGCAGAATAGACCAGCTGAAGATGGAAGAGTGCACGTTGTGGAGCCTAGAGCCCGGGAAGCTCTAAAGGTAAGTGAAAGTCGGAAACATAGCGGGGGTTCTGAAGCTTAGGAGAGGAGACTGTTTCGCTGTCGTTAGATTGTGTGGCAACGTGAGCCAACGCCAGCAGAAAGGAGGAGGAGACGGAAGGCTGTATTCCGAATCTATGTCCGAATTGGACAGTGCAAAGATGATCATTGATGCTGGGAGTTCGGATAACATAGCGTCCACGGAGATGGTGGATCAGTTGGGGCTGGGGAAGTTAAAGCAGGACGTCTGGTGTGAGGTCGTCCCTATGTATTACATATCCTACTCGGAAGACCATGGTAATACGAGTAGGGTGTTACCTGCGTAGGGGGAACACCGGTTTACTTTTAACGGCAAACGCGGTTATTGCCATCAGAAGACGTTGGTTGGCTAAGGAGAAAGGGTGTTGGCATAGCATTTCTGGGCGTGGTGGAAGAGCCCATAGAATGCTATGCCTTGATAGCAAAGCCAACTAGCAGAGCCGAGGATCGGTGGGATGCCGTAGCTTTAAGGGATAAGGGCTGAGGCAATCGGAAAGGCTTTTTTTTAGGAAGGAGGCCCCCTCCCTCCTATGTTGTAAAAGGGAAGTGCAGATCTTTCTGCAACACTCTTCCGGCTTGATTACCCCCTAAGAGGAGGATATAGAAGCAGATTTAGTTGCAGGTAGGAGTGAGTCTACCCTGCAAAGCGGCTTCCCGCTTATCCCCATTTGGGAATGAGGAGATCCGACGTCAAGTGCAGGAATTGCTGTCGAAGGGGCGGGAGAGTCTCAGTCCGTGTTCAACGCCTGCTTGACTAGCTCAAAAGGAGGCAGCTGGAGTGTGTAGATGGGCTTTGAAGCAGGGCCACAGATATTTAAATTCGGAGCCGGGATGGAAAGACTTTCGTGAGAAGAGATGGTAGGCTTGATACGGATACAGCTGCTTATCACCCTAGAATCAACCAGTTCGACTATACCCGCCTTAATTCCCTCATTCAGGACAGATGGAACCAGGTTATGGATCTGTTCAAGTTGGTCGATCAATCCCTCCTTTGTTTCCCCTGCCCCCGGGCACCTTAGAAGAGATTTGATTGGAAGGAGGGTGAGGAACGAAGACAGTGGTTTGACTGCTGGGATCCCAATCGGCCTGCATCAGCGGAAAATGGAACTATCGAATCACGGGTGACTCCCTTTATCGGGATGGGAGGAATTGCTTAATCGGCATTTCTGTAAATCGGCGGAAGACTCATGCATCCCGGGGGGGGTACGACTTCAAGGGATGGACTCGATCGAACGGCCAACCACTTTCCATTTTTGTAGGATATTAAATCCAAAAGACCATTATTAGCGTGTAGTAGATTGGCCCGAGTGCGTAATACGCCAGTCGAGAAGAAATCCCATCAATGGATACGGTAGAGGAACGAAAGTGGCCGGCGGCGGTGTAGAGCTATAGCTATAAGGAGCGAAGCTCACACACACCGGCTGATGTAGGGTGGGATAAAGTTGCCAATGCGAGTCACGCGCAGAGTTGGACACTTTTTTTTCAGCGTGATGCTGATAAGTCCACTCGATAAGATACAACTTCCGGGGCCTTATGGGGGGGGCCGATCCTGGTTTTAGCTACTGATGACGGGGCCGCATCGGGGACCGGAACAGGGACACGAAGCTGCTCCGTGATATTCCAGATGAGTTGAAAGACTATGATCCCCTCCCTTGACATCCACTCGCCCTAATGAATAAGCAGGAGAAAACCCACAAGCTTTTATCCGCACCATGGCCTGCCAAAAGTAGAATCGGGGGAGGCTTTGGAATAAAGGTTCTGAACTAGAGAGGGACCTCCCTACCCCGCGACAGATTAACTAGAGGAATGCCAGGTGATTTTTCAAGGAGGCGGTTGAAAGACCGGCCTTGAGAGGACATTCTCTTTCTTGAGCTTTCGTGGGTTACAAGATCGACTAGCACATCCAGCTTACTCTATCGACAGCCCAGCCAGATGAAGGATCAAGGAAATCGGGATCAGCTGCCTTTACTTTATTTAAGGGGGTCTTGAATCTCATGTCATCAAAAGTAGGCAGGCTTTGAACAACCAGATAAGAATCAGTTCCACTTTAAAGGGCTTTCGTCCATCTTTCGCCCATCTATCTCCGGATGCAAGCATTGATCTTGAATGGTGCAGTTATCATCTCTCTTAGGAGGCACTACCTCCAGACCTGCCCGACTTCCTCAACCTATCGGTCGAGTCACTTCCTTCCACTCGCCTTACAAGGACCTACTGGACTATCGGCTTTAGATAGTCATCTTCCCCCCCCCCTATCCTTCCTTTTAACTCGCTTCCTCTCGTCTTTGAGTCGAGTAGCTCTTCTCGATTGCTCTCAACCGCTTCTCCTTGAAAAGGAAAGGTAGGAGCACTTTAACGACGGAATGTACATATGCGCGCGAAGGTGCCGGGCAATTTCAGGCTCTTTTTGCCTTCAGTAAACCCGGACAAAACATTGACTAAGTTGATTTAATTCGCATGAGAGGGCTTCGGGACAATCGAGGTGTCAAACATCCTCATTTTGTCTGTTCGCAACTTTCTTTCAATTGCTGGCAGTTGTCCCTGTCGGTGGACCACCCCCCCCCCCAAAAAAATTCCTATATTTAGCTTTCTTTTTTTTTGCCAAAATGAAAAAGAAGTTCTCGCTTATTTTTATAATTTTTTCATACTTTATTTAGATGTGGGCACTCCTCAGCCCGAGGACAATCTCTCAAATACACATTAAGATGTTGACCCTTTTTCTTTTCTTTGCTGATTCCTCTCAATGAAATTTTCCATGTTGCACTAAGTTACTTACGGATGTATGCATGCAGTCCGGGAACACTTTGGGGTAAACACCCATCCAAACAACTCCAACAAGAAAAGGTATAAATATGAAAACTTCTCTACCATTTAGATCGGAGAATTTATGGAGGAAATCCGGTTTTAAATTCCCAGAAACCACACGATTATATAGCCAAAGGGAATACGCCGCGCCTAAAATCATCCCAAGCGCTGCTAATGTGGCTACTAAGCTATTTCTTTGGAAAGCTCCTACTAAGATGAGAAATTCCCCGATAAAGCTGCTAGTACCAGGTAAACTCATATTGGCCAAAGTGAAAAAGAAGAAAATGGTAGAGAAATTCGGCATGGTGCTCACTAAACCTCCGTAATATCTAACAAGTCGAGTCTTATGTCGGTCATATAGAACACCAACACATAGAAAAAGGGCTGAAGAAACCAGTCCATGACTTAACATCAGTAGAATGCTACCTCCAATTCCCTGTATGTTCAGACTAAACATACCAATAGTCACCAGATTCATATGAGCTACTGAGGAGTAAGCAATGATCTTCTTAAGATCGATCTGTCTTAAAGTGGTCAAGGAAGTATATATTATAGCAATCGCGCTTAAAGTATAAATGAAAGGAGTGAAACAAAGTGTCGCTTCAGGAAACATGGGTATTGAAAATCTTAAAAAGCCGTAGGTTCCCAATTTTAAAAGAATTCCCGCCAAGATGACGGATCCTGCCGTAGGTGCCTCTACATGAGCTTCGGGTAACCAAATATGAACTGGTACCATAGGCACTTTGACGGCGAAAGAGGCGAAAAAAGCAATCCATAGAAAGATTTGGCGCCGCTCACTAAATTCTGTGGTTAATAAAATTTGTAAATCGGTGGTTCCTGTTTGGAAAAGAATCAACAGAATAGCTAATAGCATAAAAACAGATCCAAGTAAAGTATAAAGGAAAAGCTGATATGCTGCCTTGATCTTTCTTTGTCTCGAACCCCATACCCCTATAATAATGGTAGAGTAAGGGGTGGCCCCAAAGCGGAATTTACCGGTGGTGATTGGTCGAAGCTCCAGTAGGTAGCCACTCCCTTCTCGGGGAACCGTACGTGAGACTTCCGCATCATACGGCTCCGTCCCGAGCTTCCGTCGTCGGCCTTGTCATTAGACCACTATCTATGCATGTATTTTCAGCCTGGACTCTAGAATCTTTTGCTTCTCGGGTGGTGGCGAACAATGCTGCTTGCGTTGCGGGAGACGCCCGCCCGTAGGGCCCGGCCTGCTTCCCGCCCGAAAGAACCACTCACTAGCTAGCCGGACTAGTGGGGGGCCTATCTGGAGACATACTGAAAACCATGCCTTTCGAACCAAATGCAACGCCCGTCTTCCAAATAAAAAGAAAAAAGGGGGAAGAAAGAAGGAGTGCAGCCTGTAGAGCACATGTAACGCACAGTCGGGTTGCTCACGCAGCGGATCTCTCTCTTTTTAGATATCTATAGATAAAGAGAGAGAGGTGTGAAAGTAATAGCTTTATGTTATGGCCGCCCCCCGGCTTACGGCCTTTACGCTACTACTACTGTGATGTGAGCGGTTCAAATTGGTTTGATCTTTCCCGATCATCCTGGCCGGAACTTGTACGCAGCACTTGTACGGAGGTGCATGCATAAAGGTTTGGAACTTTTTTATTATCTTAATCTTAAGAACTGGACCCTACCCTATTCTCGAACCCTCTGCCGAGCTCCACCCTGCCCGCATTTCTTTTTTTTTTTAAGGGGCAAAATAAATGTC